TTTATTATTATATTTTTATTTATTATTATATTATTATGATTATGAGAATCAATCTTACTGCTTCTGGTCTTAGAGTTTCCATTATTATGAAAATCCATCCTACTGCTTCTGGTCCTGAAGTTTCCGCACTTGAAAAAACGAGCCTAGGGCATATCGCTCAAATCATTGGCCCAGTGCTAGATGTAGCTTTTCCTCCGGGGAAGATGCCTAATATTTACAACGCTTTGGTAATTAAGGGTCGAGATAGTATCGGCCAACAAAGTAATGTAACTTGTGAAGTACAGCAATTATTAGGAAATAATCGAGTTCGAGCTGTAGCTATGAGTGCTACAGAGGGGTTAACGCGAGGAATGGAAGTGATTGACACAGGAGCTCCTCTAAGTGTTCCAGTCGGCGGGGCAACTCTAGGCCGAATTTTCAATGTGCTTGGAGAACCCATTGACGAATTAGGTCCTGTAGATACTCGCACAACATCCCCTATTCATAGATCTGCGCCTGCCTTTATACAGTTAGATACAAAATTATCTATTTTTGAAACAGGAATTAAAGTCGTAGATCTTTTAGCCCCTTATCGCCGTGGAGGAAAAATCGGGCTTTTCGGAGGAGCTGGGGTAGGTAAAACAGTACTCATTATGGAATTAATCAACAATATTGCGAAAGCTCATGGGGGTGTATCCGTATTTGGCGGAGTAGGTGAACGTACTCGTGAAGGAAATGATCTTTACATGGAAATGAAAGAATCTGGAGTAATTAATGAAAAAAATATTACAGAATCAAAAGTTGCCCTAGTCTATGGTCAGATGAATGAACCGCCGGGAGCTCGTATGAGAGTTGGTTTGACCGCCTTATCTATGGCGGAATATTTCCGAGATGTTAATAAACAAGACGTACTTCTATTTATCGACAATATCTTCCGTTTCGTCCAAGCAGGATCTGAAGTATCCGCCTTATTGGGTAGAATGCCTTCTGCTGTGGGTTATCAACCCACTCTTAGTACCGAAATGGGTTCTTTACAAGAAAGAATTACTTCTACCAAAACGGGATCTATAACTTCTATTCAAGCGGTTTATGTACCTGCGGACGATTTGACTGACCCTGCTCCTGCCACGACATTTGCACATTTAGATGCTACTACTGTATTATCAAGAGGATTGGCTGCTAAAGGTATCTATCCGGCAGTAGATCCTTTAGATTCAACGTCAACTATGCTACAACCTCAGATTGTTGGTAGCGAACATTATAAAACTGCGCAAAGCGTTAAGCAAACTTTACAACGTTACAAAGAACTTCAGGACATTATAGCTATCCTTGGGTTGGATGAATTATCCGAAGAGGATCGCTTAACTGTAGCAAGAGCACGAAAAATTGAGCGTTTCTTATCACAACCCTTTTTCGTAGCCGAAGTCTTTACCGGTTCTCCGGGAAAATATGTCGGTTTAGCAGAAACAATTAGAGGGTTTCAATTGATCCTTTCCGGAGAATTAGATAGTCTTCCCGAGCAGGCCTTTTATTTAGTAGGTAATATTGATGAAGCTACTGCGAAGGCTATGAACTTAGAAATGGAGAACAACTTAAGGAAATGATCTTAAATCTTTGTGTACTGACCCCGAATCGAATTGTTTGGGATTCAGAAGTGAAAGAAATCATTTTATCCACAAATAGTGGGCAAATTGGCATATTACCAAATCACACGCCTATTGCCACAGCCGTCGATATCGGTATTTTGAGAATACGCCTTAACGACCAATGGTTAAAGATAGCTCTGATGGGGGGTTGTGCTAGAATAGGCAATAATGAGATCACTGTTTTAGTAAATGATGCGGAGAAGGGTAGTGACATTGATCCACAAGAAGCTCAGCAAACTCTTGAAATAGCAAAAGCTAGCTTGAGAAAAGCTGAGGGCAAGAGACAAATAATTGAGGCAAATCTAGCTCTCAGACGAGCTAGGGCACGAGTAGAGGCCATCAACGCGATTTCGTAACTATAACTAATTAGCAGAGAATCAAAAGAACTTCCGTATATACGGAAGTTCTTTTGATTCTCTGCTAATTGAATAGAATCATAATCATAATATAGAATCCGATTCTAATACAACGGAAATTTTCAATTTTTTCAATTCAAAAATGAAATAGAGAAATGAAATGGAAAAGATAAAAAATCAATAAAAAGAAAATAATATGAGTAGAAAAACTTATTAAATACTATGGATTTAAATACTATGGATTCTGATATAGAATAAGTTCTACCTACTATTGGATTTGAACCAATGACTCCTGCCGTATGAAAGCAACACTCTAACCACTGAGTTAAGTAGGTCATTTATCATCATATATCATCATAAAGAGAACGAAACGTAACTTGTCACGTCGATGGATTATAAAGATGGATTATAAAGGGAATCTTTTTTATGTGCAATACCGACCCAGTAACTTAAAGAAATAGGATGTTGAATCATGTAATATTTCTCTTGACAAAAAATTCTCGGCATGATAGAATATGT